ACAGTACTTTTATGTTTACGAACCAAACTTTTAACACAAGAAAGCCGAAGTATATATTTTATTCGATACAAACTTTTTTTTTTTGCGGATCCGCTGTGATAATGAGAAAGATTTCTGCATATACGCACAAATCGGTCGATAAGATGAGAATCAGAGAAATCGGCCCAGGCCGCCTTACTGATGGGATGCCCTAATGCGTTACAAAACCGCGCCTTCGCCAATGATCCAATCAGATAAATAATTGGAACGGTCGTATCGACCTTCTTCATAGAATTACCTATTAGAAATGAATTTTCTAGCATTTTACTCCGTACCACCAAAGAATTGAGTCGCACACCGGAAAGATAGCCCATAAAGTTGATAGAGTACTTGCCTAAGTGGTTTAGATGAACCCTTCCTGGTTGAGACGACACGTGAAAATGCCATTGCCATAAACCGACAAGGTAATATTTCCATTTATTCATCAGAAGAGGTGTATCCTTTGAAGCCAGAATGGATTCTCCTTGATATCTAACATAATGCATGAAAGGATCCTTGAACAAGCATAAGATGTCCTGAAAATCTTTAGCAAAGACTTCGACAAGATCTTCGACTTTTCCATAGAAATACATTCGTTCAACGAGGACTCGAGAGGATGTTGATCGTAAATGAGACGATTGGTTACAGAGAAAAAAGAGGATGGATTCATATTCATATACATGAGAATTATATAGAAACAAAAACAATCTTGGATTCCTTTTTAAAAAAACAGAAATAGAGTTCTTTGTAGTAATAAGACTATTCGAATTAAAAGACTCGTGGAGAAAGAACCGTAATAAATGGAAAGAAGAGGCATCCTTTACCCAGCAGCGAAGGGGTTGAACCAAGATTTCGGGACAAATGGGGTGGGGTATTAGTACATCTAACACATAATTTAAATGTGACAATTTGTCCTCGAAAAAAGGAAATATTGAATGAATTGATTGGAAATTTTGAGATTTTTCTAATTCTTTCCCTTCTAAAAAAGCTACCAACCGTGGGGCTAATGGAATTTCCACCACGACAGCAAATCCCTCTGATATAATTTGAGAATACAACTTATTGTTGTGCCCAAAAATTGGATTTTGGTTAGAGTCATTAGCAGCAATACTCAAATTAAGCTGTTGAGACATTCGAGTAATTAACCGTTTCACACTTAGTGAACTAGATTTATTGTCATAACCCCCACTTTTCAATGAAATCATCGAGCTATTTAAACCATGATCATAAGCAAGTGCATAAATATACTCCCGAAAAAGAAGTGGGTATAGGAAGTCGTGTTGTTGAGATCTATCTAGTTCTAAATATACTTGAAATTCCTCCATTTGACATTCGATTAAAAACAAAGGTAAGGGATTTAGTGGGCGATCAAACAATACATAGTGCGATACGGTGAAAACAAAGTATTGTAGTAAAAAAAGTAGATACCTTGAAAACGGGTCGACTCATCACCGGATTCTCTATCCTCTCATTTCCAGTTAATTGAATTGGTTTATGTTTGTTATACTATAACAAAGTGGTTAGAAACCCTTTATTTTTTCACTCCAATCGCTCTTTTGATTTTGGAAAAAACAACTATCTTTATCAATATACTGCTTCTTCTACACATTCATCTACAACCCATAATAGGGATTCACGAATACTTAGGACTCATTAAATAAATCGATAATCCACTCATGGGAAACCCTTTCCCCGCGTTAGGAACTAATATCTTTTTAACGTTTAATTAGATCGGATAATCATTCAAATTAAGAACCGAAGCTCGTAACTTTTTGTTTCCCTATAATTAGAACCCTAGGGCTCTATCCATTTATTCACTCGACCTAACTTTTCATGAAATTTCTTTTGTTCCGCGCCAAGAATTCAAACTTGGTTTTGTGTCAATTGAACAAGAATAAAATATTCTCAAAATTATCCATTGATACGACATGCTGTTTTTTCCATTCATTCCTTTCAGGATCAGTCGTGGTCTTACAAACTCTCCCGAAGATTTGGACGAATCCCTTGCTTCATAGAAATGTGTAAAAGATGCTAGCCGTACTTAAAAGCCGAGTACTCTACCGTTGAGTTAGCAACCCAAAGAATTCGAATGGATAGATAGAATCGGAATAAAAATAAATAAACGAAATTCAATTTCACAATGGAATCAAAATATTAAACTAGCAAGAACTCGAATCCAAAAATTTCTAATTGATTCTGAACATAAAAAGAAAAAAACCTCTAGGACGGAGATAAATGGGTTCATTTTTACACGATCGAATTATATTTGTTCAATACACTATTGTCAATATGAGATTGAATATCAAGATTGAGAAAATACTAAAAAAAAATAAAATGACGAAAACAAAAAGAGTTAATTCTTTATTTATTAAATTGAATTAAAATTCAAATAACAAATCCAATTTTATATATTAATAAATAGAAAGAATTAGATAAATAAAAAACTTTAGGAATACTTTTTTAGATAAATACTGGAAAAAAACCGAAAAGAAAGAGGTATGAATAGAACAAAAAGGGGGGGTAGTAAAGAAAAAATTCTACAAAACTATATAAGACTCCTCCACACCCTCTTTTTTTGTTCTATTCCTTAATAGAATTGAATTTGATTCAGACTAAGTTCTGTAAAAACCCCCGCTTTCTTTGAAATATCATGAACGGTTCCTGTAGGTTGGGCGCCCTTGACAAGGAAATATAGAATAGCGGGAACATTTAAATGGGTTTGATTATTTATCGGATCATAAAAACCCACTTTCTGAAGATCTCTTCCTTCTCTTCGGGATCGACCATCAATTGCAACGATTCGATAAACGGCTCATTGGGATAGATATAGATGAACAATACCCCCCCTAGAAACGTATAAGAAGTTTTCTCCTCGTACGGCTCGAGACAAAAATGGTTAGAAGTGATAGTTATGTCTATGTATAGAATTAGAATGTAAAATAGATCTATAAAATAATCAAATCAATTAGAAATTTAAGCCCTTCCTTTTTTTTTGTTTCTTTTGAAAAATGAAAAAGAAACAAAAAAGCATTCCTACTCTCATAACTCAAGTTGGATAAGTTTCAAAGCCCAAACGAAAATCCTTAGGCATTTCCTTTTTTGAGTGGTCTCAAGCCTCTTTTTTGTTTGTCTCGTTTCGAATCGAATCGATTTTTTGATTTTTCATTCTGATCGAATTGTTGAGACAATTGAAAATGGTATTTCCTTGTTCCAGGACCCTTTCTCTTTGCTTTGAATCATTGGGTTTAGACATTACTTCGGCGATCTTTAATGTTTTTTAGTTTTCAATTTGGAAAAAATGGCAGCAACACACCCCTTTTTGATTTCTTTCTATCAAAGAATCATACGAACAATTGATTGCTACGGGATAAACTTTTGATGGAAAGAGTTTTCCCAATTCCAACAAAATTTCCCCTTGCTTTTGGATTTCTAAATTGCTCGAATCAGATCCTTTCGATTTCTATATCAAAATCGAAATTTACTTACGAAGTTTTTTCCAACTTATTAATTGGTATTAACCCTAGACCCTTGCCCCTGAGAAATAAAGAAATACTTTTACTCGAGCTCCATCCTGTCCTAGTTACATTACCACCCACCAAAAGGTGAGGATTCTAATAGAACAGAAGAAAGAATGTCGAGCCAAGAGCCCATTTATATAAAATCGAAAATGGTGGATGCAAATCCACAGCGGATCATGTCCTTCAAGTCGCACGTTGCTTTCTACCACATCGTTTCAAACGAAGTTTTACCATAACATTTCTCTAGTTTGGAACTGGTATGTAATTGATTCCATTATGGAATCATGAATAGTCATTGCTTCAGTCTATACACAGCACAGCCTTTTTTCCTTGTATATGAAGGGAATATTTAGATTGTTAGTCTTTCATCTGTAATCCTGAAATGAAAGATCAAATCCGAATTACAAAAAAAAAATGGGTGATTTCCATATCTATCAGATTAGACTGAACAATTTTCGTTGAAAGTAATTATGTATATTGTATGTTAAATATTTAATAGTAAGGTAAGGGCTCACCACAAATCTTAAAAAAAGCGAAAGAACATTATCTCTGAAATAGAAGGATAGCAATCCATGCATATAAGCCTTTCCTCAAATTTTGAGTCGTTTTTTTGTCGTGGGCTTCAGATTCAATAATCTTTACCCAAATTGAAAATACTGTAAATAGGCTGTATGAATCACCCCCGTATCAATTGTTATTCCCGAGATTTACAATTATTCATTAAATAAAGCCCAAGACAAAATACCTAAAATTTTGGGTTAGGGTCAAAGAAAATCCATTCCATGTGGAACAGGATTATTGGTTAATGAGATTTGGACCGACACGGAGATTCAAATCGGTATATTTCGTTGTTCCCTAACTCTTATCTACTCCCACCCCAAATTCTTTCTGCGGGGATGATGAATCCTAAAAAAAAAGATCCTATTTTAGGGGATGCTAGACTATTTTGTATAGATACAAAGACAAAAAGTCCCACATTGTTTCCTTCTAATTTTTTTTTTTTTATTTTAATCGAACCCAGTCTTACTTAAGAGACTTAATCCCGAATTCAATCAGTACCCGGAATACCCTCTTCTTTAGAATTCCGAAATGAAAAGAGAATAGTTGGGACTGTAAAAAGATAGGAAATGAGGAGGCTTTCGCATTTCGATTTAGAATGTATCTTTGAAAATTCAACTCGATAGGGAACGTAAGACTTTTCTAAGAAACTTACTTAAATATGAAAGGGGAAGGAAAGGGGGGGCCTACGCAAAAACGCCCATCCAAGGTTTTTAAATTCAAACTCTTGTGATCGGCGTTCCCCGCTTTCGGGGACCACAAATGCATTCAGTTCCATTTTTGTATTATTTGAATTCGATTCAATTTGTGAAAAAAGGTATGATTCCGAAAATCATTTTTGAAAAAAAAAAAAAGACGTACATTTTATCAAAAATTATACTTAATAGAGTTGCTCAAAGGGGGGAATTCTTTTTTTTTATTCTGTCGGGCCTGGGACGGAAGGATTCGAACCTCCGAATACCGGGACCAAAACCCGTTGCCTTACCACTTGGCGACGCCCCATTTCAATTTCTATTCGGTACTACTAAACCGTAGTATTGGTTGTTCGTCAATTCCAGTCCAAGCCCTAAAATTCGATTATTGTTTTAGTTTAGGGTTGTGACACGTGTAGGTGTAAAATCAAACTGAATTTCTTGATCATTACATAGAATTAAATTAAGATATTGTATGAAAGTATGATTTCTTCAATTCTCACACGAGAATAGAAGGATTTGGGTTTTGATTGGTTCGGTTCCAAGAAGTATTTTTTTGTCTACCTTACTTTCTTTTCTTCCTTTTTATCTTATATCAATAAGATATTAATAACTCAATCAAAATACAATTATCTCCAAAAAAAAAAAAAAAAAAGGTTTGTTATGCTTAATATCTTTAGTTTAATGTATATCTGTTTTAATTCTGCCCTTTATTCGAGTAGTTTTTTATTCGCCAAATTGCCCGAGGCCTACGCTTTTTTGAATCCAATTGTAGATGTTATACCAGTAATACCTGTTCTATTTTTTCTCTTAGCCTTTGTTTGGCAAGCTGCTGTAAGTTTTCGATGAGATCTTTAATATTGGGCTAGAAAAATTCATGATTTATTCGAGTTCGAGAAAAAAATTCTAACGATGGATAAGATCAGATGAGTCGTACAATATGAACGAACCCTCGCCACAATTCAAACAGTTAAATTCGTGGGGAGCCGCGATCCATTTTGATCCCCCATTTGCGATTTGTTGATTATGACCCTTTTTCGCTGAAATCATATTAGAGCCAACCACAATGTTGAATTCGAATTGTGTGAATTTCTGAAAACTCTTTTCCATTTCTAATTTATAGATTCTAGAATCGAAATTCTAAAAAGAACTTCATTTCTTGATGCCAAAATCGGATATGTAGTATAAAAATAGAGAATCTATTCTTTTTTTTCTTTTCCACAAAAAACTTATTTGGAGATTGTGTAATGCTTACTCTCAAACTCTTTGTTTACACCGTAGTGATATTCTTTGTTTCTCTCTTCATCTTCGGATTCCTGTCTAATGATCCAGGGCGTAATCCCGGACGCGAAGAATAAAAAAAAGAAGGGGTTTCTTGCTTTAGTCGTATCAATGTTCTTAGGGTTTTCTCGATTCCACACCTGTTACTATAAAAAAAAAGGAAAAGTGTTCGCTAAATTGGAATTTGAAATATACGAAGCAATCGACCGAAACGGAAAGAGAGGGATTCGAACCCTCGGTACGAATAACTCGTACACCGGATTAGCAATCCGACGCTTTAATCCACTCAGCCATCTCTCCTAATTGAAAAAAAAAAAATAATAATAATAATTAGTATGTTACATTGTTACATTACACAAAAAATAATGCTTGAAAAAAGCCCGTCTTTACTTTATTTTATATCTTTACTTTCTATATGCTCTAGAATATCAATATCGAGAATATAGAAAGTAAATTGATTATACAGCTCATAGAAAATATAGCTTATAGAATATATTTTTTTTATTGTCTTTTGTATTCTATTATATAAATAGATCTAACTTTTATTAGCAATTCCATTTCTATCATTTATAGAAAATTCAAAGACAGAAAGCATTCGAAAGAGATAAAATAGAAAAAAACTAAAGAAAAGAATATCTCTTTAATTTCGTTCAACGGGGCCTTTTTTATTTCCACTTCGACGGCCTGGCCTGGTCAGTACCCAGCCGGGCCTTTTTTTGTTCTAATGAACCATACCGCCGAACCATAGAAAAAATGCGAACCATAACATAAACAAAAATGATTTATTTGGATTTGATTTGAAAACCCAAAAATGAAATACTTCTTTCAAGAAAAAGAAGGACTATTTCCATTCCTATGATGATATAGAATTAGAATCAAAGTGTCATTTCTTATTATTCTTTCGTTTCTTTTTTTTTTTTTTATTTCCATTTTTTTTTTACTTTTACTGAAAAAAAGGAAAAATGGAACTAGGGATTTTTTCACAATCCACTTGTTTTTGTCTTATGACTTAAGTTGTTTTGTCGAGCCATATCTGTCAAAATTCGTCCAACAAAAGAGTTTTTTTTAATTATGAAATTTTTAATTATTAAATTTAGTTATTTAAACGAAATAACTCCTCCTTTCCTAATTGCATTAGGACTCCTGACAAAGACGTCAACGTTCTAATTTCGAATTTGCATTTCATGATTTTTTTGAATTTTTGTTCTATCTTGATTACATCCGATTCTCTTGTTCGACAAAAGGCCCTTTTTTAGACAATAATCGCATTGTAGCGGGTATAGTTTAGTGGTAAAAGTGTGATTCGTTCAATTAATCCCCTTAATAGTTAAGGGGTCATTCAGTTTAATTGATATTCCAATCAAAAACTTTATTTCTTAAAAGGATTAAAGTTGAATCCTTTCACTCTAAAAAAAAAAAAAAAAAAAAGATTT